ATTTCTCATAGAAAGTGCGTATACACTTAACAAAACGTCTTCTTCTTTGAACAATAAAGAGGGAAAGAAATAAAAAAAAAGTCTAGTCTTTCTCAGTATCTATCTATAAAGATAGTAAGAGCTCATTCCATTGATTGAAATAGAAAATTTCGGAAGAATTTTAGGTTAGAAGAAATTTCCAATCATCGGAATCCCTTTCTTTTCGAAATACAAACACGGGAATCACTGAAATATCTCTTTGAGAGAAAGAGTATGATTCATATCATAGATAACTCCATTGGAGTCCAATGGGATTCGAAATTCAGAGATTTTGATTTTAAATAGTTCAAAACGCGTTGCAGAACGATCTATAAAAAAATTGATACGGTTTGATTCCTCAACTCAATTAGTAGTACTTCTAGAGCCCACTTCTTCCCCACACTACGAGTGAAAGGGAAAATGTAAAGACTACCATTAAAGCAGCCCAAGCGAGACTTACTATATCCATGTGAATTATGTCCCCTATCTCTATAAATACGAAGGAATTTTTCCATTATTCCTCCCTAATAATAGTGGAATCCATGGCGCAGAGTCAAAAAGGGATTCTGACCGAACACTATCGAGAAACCAATCCAATAAATCGATTATGATTTCGAATCGGGAAAGATTAAACACAAGCAAAATACGTAGTAAGATCCGAAGGGAATGGGAACATATAGGAATAAGAATAATAAGGCCTATTCTTTTTTTGTTTTGTTGACCTTAGTAAGTAAAAACAGACAAGGGAGAAATCACGAAAAACCAGAAATATCTATCTATTACAGACCTCTATTTCCCCATTTGATCCGGTACCCCCCTTCCCCATTATCGCTCTGAAAGAGGGGGCTTGCCTAGGGGTTGCCGCAAAGAAATTCTTTCTGTTTGCCCCTTTTTCTATAAAAGTCAATTATCAATCCAATCTAATATTGGTTGGATACCTGAGCACTCGGAGATTCTCGCGAGTCCGTCGTATATTGCACTTCCTTCCAAAACTCTTAATTGAATCAGATTTCCTATTCAGGCTCTACAATCTGATTCAAGATCCAGTCATTAGACACTCCCTTAGTAATAGAAGGGAATCGTGAAGTCTTGATAGACCCTCTACCAGTAGATTCGAATATTTTCTTGAATCCTAGATGCGAACGAGCATTCACACTCTTTTTGTTTAGAAAACCCTCAGACCACATGCTTAGAATCAACAAAACATTAACAGTCTGTTTCCTCTGCTTCTAACGGGGAAGAATTCTGCGAGTTCTATAAGCGGAACCGAAGAGAAGAAGAGATTTCGAGTTTTTTTGTTGATCAGGCGACACCCGGATTTGAACTGGGGAAAAAGGATTTGCAGTCCCCCGCCTTACCACTCGGCCATGCCGCCAAAATAATACAAAATAGATGAAAATTTTCCCAGATTGCTGAAGTTTTATTGTACTTGGATTTTGACTCCTGTTTTCCTTAATCCTTTTCCTAAAAGAAACACCCTTTTTGGATTTTATCCATCCCTTCAATTGATTGTATAGTATTGGAAAATCCACAATGCTAAAAACATTCTCTGGCTTTTCTATTGAGAAAAAAATGTGGATTTTCAGCCGACAAACTTGAACCATTAACTATTGACTGCTTAGTTCGAATTAATGACGATTCTGGGATTTGAATCGCAAATTGTGTTTTCCTAATGACATAAGAAAATACAAATTGAGACAGAACTAATCAGTATTGATTTTTTCAATCAAAAAATTTTTCTCAATTTCAATTATAACAAAACATATCAGTATATGTAAACCCCAGAACATAAATTGTTACACAGATATCTATTATTTAGATATATTGTCTATAGGTAATCATCATAAAATTATCCTACTTCACTTCAATTTTTCATTAAATAGAAATTCTCTTTTGATAGAACACGACCCGGACTGTCCCGAATAGAACCAGCAATAAAAGAGAAGTCGGATATTATAGCTATCCGCATACGTGTTTAATAAGTGCAACCCTTCTTATACACTTCAAATCATATTCTATTCAAAAATCAGTAAAGTAAAGTAGAAATATTTCTCTTCTCTGCGAATCGTTTTTTTTTTTTGAATAACGAAATCTCTAACATAAAGACGGTTAAGTGCTACAAAAATGGATCCTATGTTGTTTCTGATTTTTCTGTCTTTGTATTTATCTCCCAAATACCGAATCCTTTTATTTTTCTCAAATTCGAATATGTAATATCATAATAATGGTATAATTGAAATCCTTTTTGTTTTGCTATTATATACAAAACCTTATGACTTTAACTTTAATAAGTCTAAGTGACAGAATTCTGTTTCTAGGACTGTTTTATCAATTCCTTTCCATTTTGATCTGTTGCAACTTCCAATTTAAGTAGAAAATTCTCTTTATTCCTCCGTTCAAACGTAGTTCATACATTTCATTCCAAATATGGAGTTGGATAAAATTTCATGTGATTCAGTAAACAGAATAGAAATTCCATCAG